TACGTGTTATGACATGTATAATAATGGGGGATTATGGGACAAAAAATAAATCCACTCGGTTTTAGACTTGGTGCAACCCAAAGGCATCATTCTATTTGGTTTGCACACCCCAAAAAATATTCCGAAGGTTTACAAGAAGATCAAAAAATACGAGATTGTATCAGGAATTATGTACAAAAAAATATGAGAATATTCTCTGGTGTTGAGGGAATTGCACGTATCGAAATTAAAAAAAGAATTGATCTTATCCAAGTGATAATCTTTATGGCATTCCCAAAGTTATTAATAGAAGGTGGGTCTCGAAAAATCGAAGAATTACAGATGAATGTACAAAAAGAATTAAATTGTGTGAACCGAAAACTCAACATTGCTATTACAAGAATAGCAAACCCTTATGGACACCCTAATATTCTTGCAGAATTTATAGCCGGACAATTAAAGAATAGAGTTTCATTTCGCAAAGCAATGAAAAAAGCTATTGAATTAACTGAACAGGCGGGTACAAAGGGAATTCAAGTACAAATTGCGGGGCGTATAGACGGAAAAGAAATTGCACGTGTCGAATGGATCAGAGAAGGGAGGGTTCCTCTACAAACCATTCGAGCTAAAATTGATTATTGTTGCTATCCAGTTCGAACGATCTATGGGGTATTAGGCATAAAAATTTGGATATTTGTAGACGAGCAATAATAAGCCCTTACTCAACTTGTGTTTACGTTTTATTCAATGATAGACCAATAAATGACAAATCGGTCTTTTTCGTTTAAATAAAAAATGAGCAATTCTATAAGGTTAAATAAAAATTAAATTAATCATTTGATATAATTGCTATGCTTAGTGTGCGACTCGTCGGTTTTTTTAAGGTTTGGATTAAAAATAAAAAGGATCAGCCGATACATAATCTGAACTAATAATTATAAAACAAATAACCAACTCATCGCTTCGCATTATCTGGATCTAAAAAATCAACCAGGCAAGATATGTTATATTGGTCATATCATTGTAGCAACTGAAATCTTTTTTGCATAAAAAAAAAAAAAACAATCCGATTATGAGTTGTGAAGCAATAAAAGTATGCGGATAAATGGAAGGGTGAAAGAAAGAGAGAAAAATAATATGAATGATATATGATTCCAATATGTAATATGTAAGGTCTATGGGTCATCTCATAAAAGGTAGTGTAATAAAGCATCAAGACTGATGGATTCATAATTAGATGAATCTGTTCATAGAACAAAAAAGTCAAGAGCCCCGAGACAATAAAGACTGAGAATATTGACTCAAGAACAAATTTTATTAAGGGCTCCATTATAGAATTAAGACCTAACCATTAATCGAGAGGCGATGGGAACGAGGGAACCCGTGAATACATAATATTCTATTGAAAACGAATCCTAATAATTCATTGGGTAGGATGGCGGAAGGAACCGAAGACCAATCCATTTATTATGAGCGGTCGGTTCATGGGCTAACTAACCCGAGAACCGAAACACATATAAAAAGAGTAAATATTCGCCCGCGAACGTTTCATTTTATTAGATTTATAAATTTTGGTGGATCAAATATAATAATAGATAAAAAAAAATTATTCTATTATTCTAGAATCTATAAACAGTTTAGTTTTCTATCAAAATAAAAAGAGGATATACAAATTTCTAATAGATTAAATGGAATCTCAAAGAATCTCATGATTCAATCTATTATTCAGTAAATACATGTATATTTTTTTGAATCGTTTCATTCGCGAGGAGCTGGATGAGAAGAAACTCTCATGTCCGGTTCTGTAGTAGAGATGGAATTGAGAAACAACCATCAACTATAACCCCAAAAGAACTAAATTTCGTAAACACCATAGAGGAAGAATGAAAGGACTATCTTATCGAGGCAATCGTATTTGCTTCGGTAGATACGCTATTCAGGCACTTGAACCCGGTTGGATCACATCTAGACAAATCGAAGCGGGACGAAGGGCAATGACACGAAATGCACGACGCGGCGGAAAAATATGGGTACGTATATTTCCAGACAAACCCGTTACACTAAGACCTCCAGAAACACGTATGGGTTCAGGCAAAGGATCCCCCGGATATTGGGTAGCTGTTGTTAAACCAGGTAGAATACTTTATGAAATGGGTGGAGTAGCAGAAAATATAGCCAGAAAGGCTATGTCAATAGGGGCGTCTAAAATGCCTATACGAACCCAATTCATTACTTCGCGATAGAAATGTAGAATCACAAAGGAAAGCGGTCTTTGTTTGAGATGAAAAAAAAAAAATAGGAGGTAAATTCACTGTATTTATCTTATCAGTTATATATTAACTAACTCTTTTTATGGGCGAACGACGGGAATTGAACCCGCGCATGGTGGATTCACAATCCACTGCCTTGATCCACTTGGCTACATCCGCCCCCCTACCCTATACTATACTATGATAAGTAGAAATTAAAAAAAAAACTTATGTAAACTTTATTCATCATAAAGGAGCAATACCAATCCTCTTGAGAAAACAAGAAATTGGTTATTGCTCCTTTACTTTCAAGAACTCGTATACACTAAGACCTTGGACAAACAATATTTCTTTTTTTTTTTACTTTTCCCTTTGCATTGACAGAAGAGATGAAAAAAAAATATGATTCAACCTCAAACCCTTTTGAATGTAGCGGATAACAGCGGAGCCCGAGAATTGATGTGTATTCGAATCATAGGGGCTAGTAATCGACGATATGCTCATATTGGTGACGTTATTGTTGCTGTAATCAAGAAAGCCGTCCCAAATACACCTCTAGAAAGATCAGAAGTGATCAGAGCTGTAATTGTACGTACTTGTAAAGAACTCAAACGAGAAAACGGTATGATAATACGATATGATGACAATGCTGCGGTTGTTATTGATCAAGAAGGAAATCCCAAAGGAACTCGAATTTTTGGTGCGATTGCACGAGAATTGAGACAGTTAAATTTCACTAAAATAATTTCATTAGCACCTGAAGTATTATAAGATGAGACTGTGAGATAGTTATAGTATTTGAATGAAATTAATTAGTAGATTGTGTATCACGCATATACCTTTAAAAATTCATAACTATTTAATAAAAAAAGCATGTTTATTAGATCAAAATTAAAAGTAACCAATAATTTTAGTTTATCATGGGTAAGGACACTATTGCTAACATAATAACCTCTATTCGCAATGCTGACATGACTAGAAAAGGAATGGTTCGAATACCATCTACTAACATCACCGAAAACATTGTTAAAATACTTTTACGAGAAGGTTTTATTGAAAACGTAAGGAAACATCGGGAAAGCAACAAGGATTTTTGGGTTTTAACCCTACGACATAGAAGAAATAGGAAAGGACCATATAAAACTATTTTAAATTTAAAACGGATTAGTCGACCTGGTCTACGAATCTATTCTAACTATCAACGAATTCCTATAATTTTAGGCGGAATGGGCATTGTAATTCTTTCTACTTCTCGAGGTATAATGACAGACCGAGAAGCTCGACTACAGGGAATCGGTGGAGAAATTTTGTGTTATATATGGTAATCTTTATGATATTCGAATTATACACAGAACTTCCCTATTTGTAAAAAAAGAGAGAAGAGTTGGGTTTCTAATATCACTCCTCTTTCATTAATTGATACTTTGGAAGGGGCTGGAATGAAAGAACAAAACAAAAAAGGATTTATGAAGGTTTAATTACTGAATCACTTCCCAATGGTATGTTTTGGGTTTTTTTAGATAATGGGGATCCAATTCTAGGTTACGTTTCAGGAAGGATTCGACATAGTTTTATACATATACTATGTCATATAGAGTCAAAATTGCAGTAAGATTCAACCAGAACCAGAGGGCGTATAATTTATAGACTACGAAACAAAGATTCGAATGATTAGGTTAAGTAGTCTTTTCACTTGCAATATTCTTTATTTTGTAAGGATACAATTCGAAATAGAAAATTTCAAGAAACTTATTTTCTTCCAATAAGTAGATTCGGAATTAAGGTAAGGAATGACAAATATGAAAATAAGGGCCTCCATTCGGAAAATTTGTGAAAAATGTCGACTAATCCGTAGGCGGAGACGAATTATGGTAATTTGTTCCAATCCGAGACATAAACAAAGACAAGGATAATCTTTATAAAAAAAAGGACCCCTAAGGGCCACCCACGATATACACATAAAAATAAATAAAGGATCCGTTTTGACATGACATGGATATATCCATATATCTCTGACTTAGATTTATGAGATGATAAAATATGGCAAAACCCATACCAAGAATCGGTTCACGTAGAAATGGACGTATTAGCTCGCGTAAAAGTACGCGTAGAATACCAAAGGGCGTTATTCATGTTCAAGCAAGTTTCAACAATACAATTGTGACTGTTACAGATGTACGGGGTCGGGTAATTTCTTGGTCCTCCGCCGGTACTTGTGGATTCAAAGGGACAAGAAGAGGGACACCATTTGCCGCTCAAACCGCAGCAGGAAATGCTATTCGGGCAGTAGTGGATCAGGGTATGCAACGAGCGGAAGTCATGATAAAGGGCCCAGGTCTCGGAAGAGATGCAGCATTAAGAGCTATTCGTAGAAGCGGTATACTCTTAAGTTTCATACGGGATGTAACCCCTATGCCACATAATGGCTGTAGGCCCCCTAAAAAACGACGTGTGTAAAAATAAACATTGAAGAGAAATTTCAAGAGAAATAAATAATTCAATGATTTGATCAAAAAAATATTACTATGGTTCGGGAGAAAATAAGAGTATCAACTCGGACACTAAAGTGGAAGTGTGTTGAATCAAGAGCAGACAGTAAGCGTCTTTCTTATGGACGCTTTATTCTGTCTCCACTTATGAAGGGTCAAGCCGATACTATAGGCATTGCGATGCGAAAAGCTTTGCTTGGAGAAATAGAGGGAACATGTATCACACGTGCAAAATCTGAAAAAATACCACATGAATACTCTACCATAGTCGGTATTCAAGAAT